GCTAGCGTAGCTTAACTAAAGCATAACACTGAAGATGTTAAGACGGTCCCTAGAAAGGTCCCGTGAGCACAAAGGCTTGGTCCTGACTTTACTGTCAACTTTGGCTAAACTTACACATGCAAGTCTCCGCCCCCCTGTGAGAATGCCCACAGTTTTCTGCCCGAAAACAAGGAGCTGGTATCAGGCACACTTTCCGCAGCCCATGACACCTTGCTTAGCCACACCCTCAAGGGAATTCAGCAGTGATAGACATTAAGCCATAAGTGAAAACTTGACTTAGTTAAAGCCAAGAGGGCCGGTAAAACTCGTGCCAGCCACCGCGGTTATACGAGAGGCTCAAGTTGATAGACATCGGCGTAAAGGGTGGTTAGGAAATTTTTAAACTAAAGCCGAACGCCCTCAGAACTGTTATACGTACCCGAGAGCAAGAAGCCCCACTACGAAAGTGGCTTTATACCCCCGACCCCACGAAAGCTGCGAAACAAACTGGGATTAGATACCCCACTATGCCCAGCCCTAAACCTTGATAGCCCCCTACACCCACTATCCGCCCGGGTACTACGAGCACTAGCTTAAAACCCAAAGGACTTGGCGGTGCTTTAGATCCACCTAGAGGAGCCTGTTCTAGAACCGATAACCCCCGTTAAACCTCACCCCCTCTTGTTCTTCCCGTCTATATACCGCCGTCGTCAGCTTACCCTATGAAGGAATCACAGTAAGCAAAACTAGTACAACTTAAAACGCCAGGTCGAGGTGTAGCATATGAGGGGGGAAGAAATGGGCTACATTCCCTGCCACAGGGAATACGAACAATGTAATGAAATATACATTAGAAGGAGGATTTAGCAGTAAGCAGAAAATAGAGCGTTCCGCTGAAATTGGCCCTGAAGCGCGCACACACCGCCCGTCACTCTCCCCAAGCCAACATCATCCTATAAATAATACATTTTACCGGTAAAGGGGAGGCAAGTCGTAACATGGTAAGTGTACCGGAAGGTGTACTTGGAAAAATCAGAGTGTAGCTAAGCCAGAAAAGCGTCTCCCTTACACTGAGAAGTCGCCCGTGCAAATCGGGCCACCCTGACGCCCAACAGCTAGCCCCTCCATCAACCCCAAATTAACCCTATCTATACCCCCAAATATACCACTCTTTCAACAACAAACCATTTTTCCACCTAAGTACGGGCGACGAAAAAGGACCTAGGAGCAACAGAGAAAGTACCGCAAGGGAACGCTGAAAGAGAAATGAAACAACCCAGTAAAGCACTAAAAAGCAGAGATTACTCCTCGTACCTTTTGCATCATGATTTAGCCAGAAAACCTCAAGCAAAAAGCATTATAGTTTGATACCCCGAAACTAAGCGAGCTACTCCAAGGCAGTCTAATTTATAGGACCCCCCCGTCTCTGTGGCAAAAGAGTGGGAAGAACTTCGAGTAGAGGTGACAGACCTACCGAGCCTAGTTATAGCTGGTTGCCTGAAAACTGAATAAAAGTTCAGCCCTTTAAATTCTCCATTCCCATTGGCCTAAGGCCTTCACACCGAGCAAAGAAGTTAAAGGAGTTAGTCAAAGGGGGTACAGCCCCTTTGAAACAAGATACAACTTTCCAAGGAGGGTAAAAATCACAACGAACAAAAAGGTTAAATGTCCTAGTGGGCCTAAAAGCAGCCACCTACCCAGAAAGCGTTAAAGCTCGAACATCACCTAATTAGCCTTCTAATAAGGACAATACAATTTCACCCCCCTTAAACCTACCAGGCCGTTCCATAAAACTATGGAAGCGTTTATGCTAACATGAGTAATAAGAGGACCCACCTCTCCCCGCACAAGTGTAACTCGGAACGAACCCTTCACCGACCATTAACGGCCCCAAAACAAAGAGGGCCCTAGGCAAAAAACAAACAACTGGAAAACCCCCTAGTTCCTCACCGTTAACCCCACACTGGTGTGCAAACCAGGAAAGACTAAAAGAAAAAGAAGGAACTCGGCAAACACAAGCCTCGCCTGTTTACCAAAAACATCGCCTCTTGAACCCCTAAATATAAGAGGTCCCGCCTGCCCTGTGACTATAAGTTTAACGGCCGCGGTATTTTGACCGTGCAAAGGTAGCGCAATCACTTGTCTTTTAAATGAAGACCTGTATGAATGGCATAACGAGGGCTTAACTGTCTCCTTTTTCCAGTCAATGAAATTGATCTCCCCGTGCAGAAGCGGGGATATTAACATAAGACGAGAAGACCCTATGGAGCTTTAGACACCAGAACAGACCATGTTAAACACCCCTCAAATAAAGGACAAAACTCATTGGCCCCTGTTCTAATGTCTTTGGTTGGGGCGACCGCGGGGAAACAACAAACCCCCATGTGGACCGGGAGCACACTACCCCCACAACCCAGAGTCACAACTCCAAGTAACAGAACTTCTGACCGACAAGATCCGGCGCATAGCCGATCAACGGACCGAGTTACCCTAGGGATAACAGCGCAATCCTCTTCTAGAGCCCATATCGACAAGAGGGTTTACGACCTCGATGTTGGATCAGGACATCCTAATGGTGCAGCCGCTATTAAGGGTTCGTTTGTTCAACGATTAAAGTCCTACGTGATCTGAGTTCAGACCGGAGTAATCCAGGTCAGTTTCTATCTATGTCACGATCTTTTCTAGTACGAAAGGACCGAAAAGAAGGGGCCCCTGTTCTCAATATGCCTCCCCCTCATCTATTGAAATCAACTAAAATAGATAAAAGGGCGTACCCCCTAGCCATAGAAAATGGCTTGTTAAAGTGGCAGAGCCCGGACATTGCAAAAGACCTAAGCCCTTTCCACGGAGGTTCAAGTCCTCCCTTTAACTATGCTCTCAACACTAGTTTCATCCATCCTCAACCCCTTAATTCTTATCGTGTTTGTCCTTCTAGCCGTTGCACTCCTCACGCTTGTCGAACGAAAAGTCCTCGGCTACATACAATTACGAAAGGGCCCAAACATTGTAGGCCCCTACGGCCTCCTCCAACCAATTGCAGACGGACTTAAACTCTTTATAAAAGAACCCGTTCGACCCTCCACCTCCTCACCCATCCTCTTTCTCTTTACCCCTATACTAGCCCTCACCCTAGCCCTCACCCTTTGAACTCCAATACCCCTCCCCTTCCCAATAGCAGATCTCAACCTTGGCATCCTCTTTATCCTTGCCCTCTCCAGTCTAGCAGTTTACTCTATTCTAGGCTCAGGATGGGCCTCCAATTCAAAATACGCCTTAATCGGGGCCCTTCGAGCCGTAGCACAGACTATTTCCTATGAAGTTAGTCTAGGGCTAATCCTTCTTAATGCTATTATTTTTACTGGAGGCTTCACCCTACAAACATTTAGCATCGCCCAAGAAAGTGTCTGATTAATCCTCCCCGCCTGGCCCTTAGCCGCTATATGGTACATTTCCACACTTGCAGAAACAAACCGGGCCCCTTTTGACCTCACAGAAGGTGAGTCTGAACTCGTCTCCGGCTTTAACGTAGAGTACGCAGGAGGACCTTTCGCCCTTTTTTTCCTCGCTGAATACGCCAACATTCTCCTAATAAATACCCTCTCTGCAACTCTATTCCTAGGCGCCTCTGTCTTTCACACCACCCCTGAAATTACAACAACAAACCTTATAATCAAAGCAGCTCTCCTATCTGTCCTCTTCCTATGAGTTCGTGCTTCCTACCCACGGTTTCGTTATGACCAACTCATGCACCTAATTTGAAAAAATTTCCTACCACTAACCCTTGCCCTGGTAATTTGACACCTCTCCCTTCCAATTGCACTAACTGGCCTGCCCCCGCAACTATAGCCCGGAGCTGTACCTAAAATAAAGGACCACTTTGATAGAGTGAATCATGAGGGTTAAAGTCCCTCCAACTCCTTAGAAAGAAGGGACTTGAACCCTACCTGAAGAGATCAAAACTCTTAGTGCTTCCTCTACACCACTTCCTAGTAAAGTCAGCTAAATAAGCTTTTGGGCCCATACCCCAAACATGTTGGTTAAACTCCTTCCTTCACTAATGAATCCTTACATCTTAGCCACTCTTCTCTTTGGCATGGGCCTTGGCACAACAATTACATTTGCTAGCTCCCACTGACTTCTCGCCTGAATAGGCCTTGAAATAAATACACTAGCCATTATTCCCCTAATAGCCCAACATCACCACCCACGCGCAGTCGAAGCTACAACCAAATATTTTTTGACTCAAGCCACTGCTGCAGCTACCCTTCTATTTGCAAGTGTAACTAACGCCTGACTAACAGGCCAGTGAGAAATTCAACAAATTACGCACCCCCTCCCAAGTACCATAATTACTCTTGCACTTGCTCTCAAAATTGGTCTAGCCCCCCTTCATGCTTGACTCCCCGAAGTCCTGCAAGGCCTAGACCTCACCACAGGCTTGATCCTTTCAACCTGACAAAAGCTTGCCCCTTTCGCCCTAATTCTTCAACTTCAACCCTCAAGCTCAACACTCCTTATCATCTTAGGTCTTACATCCACGCTTATTGGGGGCTGAGGCGGATTAAACCAAACACAACTCCGCAAGATTCTTGCATATTCATCAATCGCCCATTTAGGCTGAATAATTCTTGTCCTACAATTTTCCCCCTCCATCACCCTCCTCACCCTCCTAACCTATTTCATTATAACATTCTCAACATTTCTTGCATTTAAACTCAACGATTCTACAAATATCAACACCCTTGCCACATCCTGAGCAAAAGCCCCCGCCCTGACAGCTCTCATACCCCTCATTCTACTCTCCCTAGGAGGCCTCCCCCCTCTTACAGGCTTCATGCCAAAATGACTAATTCTTCAAGAACTAACCAAACAAGGGCTTGCCCCCACCGCAACCCTAGCTGCCCTTTCAGCCCTACTTAGCCTGTATTTTTACCTACGCCTCTCGTACGCAATAACCCTTACTATTTCCCCTAACAACCTAACAGGTTCAACCCCCTGACGCTTACCTTCCACTCAACTAACCTACCCCCTCGCCACTTCAACTGCAATAACAATTTGCCTCCTACCTCTCACCCCTGCCATCTCCGCCTTGTTAACCTCCTAAGGGGCTTAGGATAGCACCCAGACCAAGGGCCTTCAAAGCCCTAAGCGGGAGTGAAAATCTCCCAGCCCCTGCTAAAACTTGCAGGATACTAACCCACATCTTCTGTATGCAAAACAGACACTTTAATTAAGCTAAAGCCTTGCTAGACAGGAAGGCCTCGATCCTACAAACTCTTAGTTAACAGCTAAGCGCTTAAACCAACAAGCATCTGTCTAACCTTTCCCCCGCCCGCCTCCAAAAGGGCGGGGGAAAGCCCCGGCAGGGCTCTAACCTGCTTCTTCGGATTTGCAATCTGATATGTATAACACCTCGAGGCTTGATAAGAAGAGGATTTGAACCTCTGTTCGTGGGGCTACAATCCACCGCTTAACACTCAGCCATCTTACCTGTGGCAATCACTCGTTGATTCTTCTCAACTAATCACAAAGATATCGGCACCCTCTATCTAGTATTTGGTGCTTGGGCCGGAATAGTAGGAACTGCACTTAGCCTCCTAATTCGGGCAGAACTAAGTCAGCCCGGCGCTCTCCTCGGAGATGACCAAATTTATAATGTAATTGTTACAGCACATGCTTTTGTAATAATTTTCTTTATAGTAATGCCAATTATGATTGGAGGCTTTGGAAACTGACTAGTGCCTCTTATGATTGGTGCACCCGACATAGCTTTCCCTCGAATAAACAATATAAGCTTCTGACTCCTTCCCCCTTCATTCCTTCTCCTTCTTGCCTCTTCTGGAGTCGAAGCAGGGGCTGGCACAGGATGAACTGTTTATCCGCCACTCTCAGGCAATCTCGCCCACGCGGGACCTTCTGTCGATTTAACCATCTTCTCCCTCCATTTAGCGGGGGTATCGTCTATTCTTGGCGCAATTAATTTTATTACAACAATTATTAACATAAAACCCCCTGCCATCTCTCAGTACCAAACACCTCTGTTTGTGTGATCCGTCCTAATTACCGCAGTATTGCTTTTATTATCCCTACCCGTGCTTGCTGCCGGCATCACAATACTTCTCACAGACCGAAACCTTAATACAACCTTCTTTGACCCTGCTGGAGGAGGGGACCCTATCCTTTACCAACATTTGTTCTGATTCTTTGGTCACCCTGAAGTCTATATCCTTATCCTCCCTGGCTTTGGTATAATCTCCCACATTGTTGCGTACTACGCGGGTAAAAAAGAACCCTTCGGATACATGGGAATGGTTTGAGCCATAATGGCCATTGGCCTCCTAGGGTTTATTGTCTGAGCTCACCACATGTTTACTGTAGGAATGGACGTAGACACACGAGCTTACTTTACTTCCGCCACAATAATTATTGCTATCCCAACCGGGGTAAAAGTTTTCAGCTGACTGGCCACTCTGCACGGCGGCTCAATTAAATGAGAAACCCCACTCTTATGAGCACTCGGCTTCATTTTCCTCTTTACTGTTGGGGGGCTAACCGGAATTGTTCTGGCCAACTCTTCTCTAGATATTATGCTTCACGACACATATTACGTCGTTGCCCACTTCCACTATGTTCTCTCGATGGGGGCCGTGTTTGCCATCGTTGCCGGATTCGTCCACTGATTCCCCTTATTCTCAGGGTACACGCTCCACAGCACCTGAACCAAAATCCACTTCGGGGTAATGTTTGCTGGTGTTAATATAACTTTCTTCCCACAACATTTCCTGGGGCTGGCAGGAATACCTCGCCGATACTCCGACTATCCCGACGCCTACACCCTTTGAAACACAGTTTCTTCCATTGGCTCAATAGTTTCCCTAATCGCAGTAATTATATTTTTATTTATTATTTGAGAAGCATTCGCCGCTAAACGAGAAGTTTCATCAGTGGAACTCACAGCAACAAACGTAGAATGACTTCATGGTTGCCCTCCTCCTTACCACACCTTCGAAGAACCTGCCTTCGTCCAAGTTCAAACTTGACCAAGCTACGAAAAATCTGCTTCCACCCCCTCAAGCCCCCAGTAACGAGAAAGGGAGGAATTGAACCCCCATAAACTGGTTTCAAGCCAGCCACATAACCACTCTGTCACTTTCTTCATAAGACACTAGTAAAATCGACCATTACATTGCCTTGTCAAGGCAAAATTGCGGGTTTAAGCCCCGCGTGTCTTACAACAATGGCACATCCCTCCCAACTAGGTTTTCAAGATGCAGCTTCACCTGTAATAGAAGAACTTCTTCACTTCCACGACCATGCCTTAATAATTGTCTTTCTAATTAGCACATTCGTGCTTTACATTATTGTGGCTATAGTAACAACCAAGCTAACTAATAAATTTATCCTGGACTCCCAAGAAATCGAGATCATCTGAACCCTGCTCCCAGCTATCATTCTGATTCTCATTGCCCTCCCCTCCCTACGCATTCTTTATCTTATAGATGAAATTAACGACCCCCATCTTACAATTAAAGCAATAGGTCATCAGTGATACTGAAGTTACGAGTATACTGACTATGAAGACCTCGGCTTTGACTCGTACATAATTCCCACACAAGACTTAGCCCCAGGCCAATTCCGCCTTCTAGAAGCAGACCATCGAATAGTAGTACCAGTTGAATCCCCCATCCGGGTCCTAATTTCTGCCGAAGACGTACTTCACTCCTGAGCCGTCCCAAGTCTGGGGGTAAAAATAGACGCCGTCCCAGGACGCCTAAACCAAACAGCATTTATTGCCTCCCACCCCGGCATCTTTTATGGCCAATGCTCTGAAATTTGCGGCGCAAACCACAGCTTTATGCCTATTGTGGTAGAAGCAGTACCACTAGAACACTTTGAAAACTGATCCTCCTTAATACTTGAAGACACTTCGCTAAGAAGCTAAATAGGGAATAGCGTTAGCCTTTTAAGCTAAAGACTGGTGACCCCCGCCCACCCCTAGCGAAATGCCACAACTTAACCCCGCACCTTGATTCGCTATTCTAGTCTTCTCCTGATTAGTTTTCCTAACAGTCATTCCCCCAAAAGTTCTAGCACACACCTTCCCAAACGACCCAACACTCCAAAGCACAGAGAAACCCAAAACAGAGCCCTGAAGTTGACCATGATACTAAGCTTTTTTGACCAATTTATGAGCCCCACATACCTGGGAATCCCCCTCATTGCCCTTGCCCTCAGTTTACCCTGAATCCTCTACCCCAAACCTACCCCACGTTGACTAAACAACCGCCTCATTACGCTCCAAGGATGGTTTATTAACCGCTTTACCCAACAAATTTTTCAACCTTTAAGTTTAGGGGGCCATAAATGAGCAGCCCTTCTCGCCTCCCTTATACTTTTCCTCATTACCTTAAACATACTTGGTCTCCTGCCCTACACCTTTACCCCTACAACACAACTCTCCCTCAACATGGCCTTCGCCGTCCCCCTCTGACTTGCAACAGTCATTATTGGTATGCGAAACCAGCCTACCCATGCCCTAGGCCACCTGTTACCAGAAGGTACCCCCACCCTCTTAATCCCTGTCCTAATTATCATCGAAACAATTAGCCTATTCATTCGCCCCCTCGCACTTGGCGTACGATTAACCGCAAACCTTACAGCCGGTCACCTTTTAATTCAACTCATTGCCACCGCCGCCTTCGTCCTCCTCCCCCTAATACCCACAGTAGCCATTCTGACCGCAGTACTACTATTCCTCCTGACCCTTCTAGAAGTTGCAGTGGCCATAATTCAAGCCTATGTCTTTGTCCTTCTCTTAAGCCTCTACCTACAAGAAAACGTTTAATGGCCCATCAAGTACACGCATATCACATAGTTGACCCCAGCCCATGACCCCTAACAGGCGCAGTAGGCGCCCTTCTACTAACCTCCGGTTTAGCAATCTGAATGCATTTCCATAATATAACCTTACTAACACTAGGTCTTGTCCTTCTTCTTCTAACTATATATCAATGATGACGGGATATTGTCCGAGAAGGAACATTCCAAGGGCACCATACCCCTCCTGTCCAAAAAGGCCTCCGATACGGTATGATCCTCTTTATTACCTCAGAAGTATTCTTCTTCCTAGGTTTCTTCTGAGCCTTTTATCACGCCAGCCTCGCCCCAACTCCAGAACTAGGAGGCTGCTGACCCCCTACAGGAATTACCCCTCTAGACCCCTTCGAAGTCCCCCTGCTCAATACAGCCGTCCTACTAGCCTCAGGAGTCACGGTCACCTGAGCACACCACAGTATCATAGAAGGACATCGAAAAGAAGCAATCCAGTCCCTCACTTTAACTATCCTTCTAGGCTTCTACTTTACCTTCCTTCAAGCAATAGAATACTACGAAGCCCCCTTCACTATTGCAGACGGAGTTTATGGTTCCACCTTCTTCGTAGCAACCGGCTTCCACGGACTCCACGTAATTATTGGCTCCACCTTCCTAGCCATCTGCCTTCTACGACAAGTACTATATCATTTCACCTCCGAACACCACTTTGGTTTTGAAGCAGCCGCCTGATACTGACACTTTGTAGACGTTGTCTGACTATTCCTTTATATCTCAATTTACTGATGAGGCTCATATCTTTCTAGTATTAAAGCTAGTACCTGTGACTTCCAATCACCTAGTCTTGGTTAAACCCCAAGGAAAGATAATGAACTTAATCACAACAATACTCATTATTTCTATTACCCTCTCCACTATCCTCGCTATTGTTTCTTTTTGACTTCCCCAAATAACACCTGACCATGAAAAACTTTCCCCCTACGAATGTGGCTTCGATCCCCTAGGATCCGCTCGTCTCCCCTTCTCTCTCCGCTTCTTCCTTGTTGCAATCCTTTTCCTCCTATTCGATTTGGAAATTGCACTGCTCCTTCCCCTTCCTTGAGGGGATCAACTTTCTTCCCCTCTCATAACATTCACCTGAGCCTTCGCTGTTCTTATATTACTAACCCTCGGCCTAATTTATGAATGAACTCAAGGCGGTCTAGAATGGGCTGAATAGACTGTTAGTTTAAGAAAAACCCTTGATTTCGGCTCAAGAGCTTGTGGTTAAAGTCCGTAACCGTCTAATGACCCCTACACATTTCGCCTTTTCCTCTACCTTTCTTCTAGGCCTGGCAGGCCTGGCATTCCACCGAACCCATCTTCTTTCCGCTCTTTTATGTTTAGAGGGTATAATACTCTCACTCTTTATTGCTCTCTCCATGTGAACCCTTCAACTTAACTCCGTTAACTTCTCAGCCTCCCCCATACTTCTCCTGGCTTTCTCAGCCTGTGAAGCAAGCGCCGGTCTCGCACTACTTGTTGCCACTGCCCGCACTCACGGAACAGACCGACTCCAAAACCTAAACCTTCTACAATGCTAAAAATTCTCCTCCCTACTATTATGCTTGTCCCCACTATTTGAGCCGTCCCGGCCAAACACCTCTGATCCACCGCCCTTTCCTACAGTCTACTCATTTCCTTAACTAGCCTAACCTGATTAAAATCATCCGCTGAATCAGGCTGATCTTTTCTCAGCCCTTACATAGCAACAGACCCCCTCTCCACCCCCCTTCTTGCACTAACCTGTTGGCTTCTACCCCTGATAATTCTTGCAAGCCAAAACCACACAGCGTCTGAACCTTCCTCCCGACAACGAACCTACATTACCCTCCTTACATCCTTACAAATCTTCCTTATTATAGCCTTCGGCGCAACCGAAATAATTATGTTTTATATTATGTTTGAAGCTACCCTTATTCCGACCCTTGTAATCATTACTCGTTGAGGAAATCAAACAGAACGACTAAATGCGGGCACTTATTTTTTATTTTATACACTAGCAGGCTCACTCCCTCTGCTTGTCGCTCTCCTACTGCTCCAAAACAGCACTGGCACCCTATCCCTTCTGACACTACAATATGCCCCCTCCCTACAACTCTCTTCTTTCGCCGATAAACTATGATGAGCCGGTTGCTTGCTCGCCTTTCTAGTAAAAATACCCCTCTACGGGGCCCACCTCTGACTTCCCAAGGCACACGTTGAAGCCCCAATCGCTGGTTCCATAGTACTAGCCGCAGTCTTACTAAAGCTAGGGGGCTATGGAATAATACGTATAATAATTATACTAGAACCGCTCACCAAAGAACTCAGCTACCCCTTCATTATCTTCGCCCTCTGAGGAGTAATTATAACTGGCTCAATCTGCCTCCGCCAAACAGACTTAAAATCCCTAATTGCTTATTCCTCAGTAAGTCATATGGGGCTCGTAGCAGCAGGCATTCTAATCCAAACCCCCTGAGGTTTCACAGGCGCCCTCATTCTAATAATTGCACACGGTTTAACTTCCTCCGCCCTCTTTTGCCTAGCTAACACAAACTACGAACGAACCCACAGCCGAACCATGGTATTAGCCCGAGGACTCCAAATGGTTTTACCTCTAATAACCGCATGATGATTCATCGCCAGCCTTGCAAACCTTGCCCTCCCTCCTCTTCCAAATCTAATAGGAGAACTCATAATCATTACCTCCCTACTCCACTGATCCTGATGAACAATTGCACTCACGGGAGCTGGAACCCTAATCACTGCAGGCTACTCCCTGTATATATTTCTTATGACACAACGGGGGCCCCTACCAGCACATATTATGTCCCTCGACCCAACACATTCCCGAGAACATCTTCTCCTGGCCCTTCATCTCCTGCCCCTAATTCTTCTAATCACCAAGCCCGAATTAATTTGAGGGTGGACCGCCTGTAGATATAGTTTAACAAAAACATTAGATTGTGATTCTAAAGACAGAGGTTAAAATCCCCTTATTCACCGAGAGAGGTTGACAACAACAAAGACTGCTAATTTTTGCCTCTTAGGTTAGACTCCTAAGCTCACTCGCCCCGCTTCTAAAGGATAACAGCTCATCCGTTGGTCTTAGGAACCAAAAACTCTTGGTGCAAATCCAAGTAGCAGCTATGCACCTCACCTCCACCATAATAACCACTAGTCTAATTCTTATTTTTTTATTACTTATATTCCCCATCCTTTCCTCCTTTTCCCCCACCCCCCTCCCTCCCAACTGAGCACTAACCCAGGTTAAAACAGCAGTAAAATGAGCCTTCTTTACTAGCATCATCCCTCTCTGCCTCTTCCTTAACGAAGGCACAGAAACAATTATTACCAGCTGAACTTGAATAAACACCCACACATTTGATATTAATATTAGTCTTAAATTTGATATCTATTCAATTATCTTCACCCCTGTCGCCCTTTATGTCACCTGGTCAATCCTAGAATTTGCCTCCTGATATATACATGCCGACCCGAACATAAATCGGTTTTTTAAATACCTCCTAATCTTCCTTATTGCCATGATCATTCTTGTTACCGCAAACAATATATTTCAACTATTCATCGGTTGAGAAGGTGTCGGGATTATATCTTTTCTCCTCATTGGCTGATGATACGGCCGTGCAGACGCAAACACCGCTGCCCTCCAGGCAGTAGTCTATAACCGAGTGGGGGACATCGGCCTAATTTTTGCTATAGCCTGAATTGCAACCTCCCTTAACTCCTGAGAAATACAACAAATATTTACTTTATCCAAAGACTTTGATCTAACTTATCCCCTCATTGGACTCATCATTGCTGCCACTGGTAAATCCGCCCAATTTGGCCTCCACCCCTGGCTTCCTTCTGCCATAGAAGGTCCTACGCCGGTCTCTGCCCTACTGCACTCAAGCACCATGGTCGTAGCAGGCATCTTCCTCCTTATCCGCATAAGTCCAATACTAGGAAATAATCAAACCGCCTTAACCATTTGCCTTTGCTTAGGAGCCCTCACCACCCTCTTTACCGCAACCTGCGCCCTCACCCAAAATGATATCAAAAAAATCGTTGCTTTCTCAACCTCAAGTCAACTGGGTTTAATAATAGTAACAATTGGACTTAACCAACCCCAACTTGCCTTCCTTCACATCTGCACTCACGCATTCTTTAAAGCTATACTCTTCCTCTGCTCAGGGTCTATTATTCATAGCCTGAACGACGAACAAGACATCCGGAAAATAGGAGGTATACATCACCTGACTCCTTTCACCTCTTCCTGCTTAACCATCGGAAGCCTAGCTCTCACAGGAACCCCCTTCCTAGCAGGTTTCTTTTCAAAAGATGCTATTATTGAAGCCTTAAACACATCTTACCTAAACGCCTGAGCCCTACTCCTCACCCTCCTAGCTACTTCCTTCACCGCTATCTACAGTCTTCGAGTAATTTTCTTCGTCTCAATAGGCCACCCCCGCTTCAACCCCCTTTCCCCAATTAACGAAAACAATTCAACAGTTATTAACCCCATCAAACGCCTAGCCTGGGGAAGTATTATCGCCGGTCTCCTAATTACCTCTAACATCACCCCCCTGAAAACACCAGTTATATCCATACCGTCCCTTCTCAAAGTTGCCGCCCTAATAGTGACTATCATCGGCCTTCTCACCGCACTAGAACTCGCCTCACTAACCAATAAGCAATACAAACCAATGCCAAACCTTTCTCCCCACCATTTTTCTAACATACTAGGTTTCTTCCCAATAGTTATTCATCGCCTCATCCCCAAACTAAACCTGGTTTTAGGACAAACCATCGCCTCCCAAACAGTCGACCAAACATGGTTAGAAAAAATGGGCCCAAAAGCAACTGCTACCCTTAATCTCCCTCTAATTACTACAACTAACAACATTCAGCAGGGTATAATCAAAACCTATCTTTCCCTCTTCTTCTTCACCTTTGGTTTAGCTCTTCTACTACTACTTTATTAAACGGCTCGAAGGGCCCCCCGACTTAAACCCCGCGTTAATTCCAACACCACAAACAACGTTAACAGCAATACTCAAGCCCCTATCACCAAAACACCCCCACCCATCGAATACATCAGAGCTACCCCTCCAACATCCCCCCGAAAAACCGAAAACTCAACAAATTCATCAGCAGACACTCAAGCCCCTTCGTATCACCCCCCTCAAAATAACACCGCCGCCATCCCCACCCCTAATACATACGCCACTATTACCCCTAGTACAGGCCAACTCCCTCAACCCTCAGGATAAGGCTCAGCAGCCAATGCTGCCGAATATGCAAACACTACTAATATTCCCCCCAAATAAATTAAAAATAAAATTAAGGATAAAAAAGACCCCCCATGCCCCACCAACACCCCACACCCTATACCTGCTACCGCAACCAACCCTAACGCCGCAAAATACGGCGAAGGATTAGATGCAACCGCCGCAAGACCTATTACCAGCCCTAGTAAAAATATAAACATAATATAAACCATAGTTTCTGCCAGGACTTTAACCAGGACTAATGACTTGAAAAACCACCGTTGTTATTCAACTACAAAAACAATAATGGCCAACCTCCGAAAAACCCACCCCCTCCTAAAAATTGCAAACGACGCACTAGTTGATCTCCCAGCCCCTTCAAACATTTCTGTTTGATGAAACTTTGGCTCTCTACTAGGGCTCTGTCTAGCTGCCCAAATCCTGACAGGCCTTTTCCTAGCCATACACTACACCTCCGATATCGCCACCGCCTTCTCCTCCATTGCCCACATCTGCCGTGATGTCAACTACGGTTGACTCATTCGAAACATGCACGCTAACGGCGCATCCTTTTTCTTCATTTGTATTTATATGCACATCGGCCGAGGCCTGTACTACGGCTCCTACCTCTATAAAGAAACCTGAAACATTGGAGTAATTCTACTCCTTTTAACTATGATAACAGCCTTCGTGGGCTATGTCCTCCCGTGAGGTCAAATATCGTTTTGAGGCGCCACCGTCATCACAAACCTTCTCTCCGCAGTCCCTTATATTGGCAACTCTTTAGTCCAATGAATCTGAGGAGGGTTTTCCGTAGACAACGCCACCTTAACCCGCTTCTTCGCCTTCCATTTCCTCCTTCCCTTCATTATTGCAGCTGCAACAATAGTACACCTTATTTTCCTCCACGAAACCGGATCCAACAACCCCACAGGCCTAAACTCAGACGCCGACAAAATCTCATTCCACCCTTACTTCTCCTACAAAGACTTATTAGGCTTCGCAGTCCTTCTAATCGCCCTCATTTCTCTCGCCCTCTTCTCCCCCAACCTGCTTGGAGACCCCGACAACTTCACCCCCGCAAACCCCTTAGTCACCCCGCCTCATATTAAACCCGAATGATACTTCCTATTTGCCTATGCCATCCTCCGATCAATCCCTAATAAACTTGGTGGGGTTCTCGCCCTCCTGTTCTCGATCCTTGTCTTGATAGTCGTTCCTATTCTTCACACCTCCAAACAACGAGGCTTAACATTTCGCCCTATCACGCAACTTCTCTTCTGACTCTTAGTTGCAGATGTCGCCATCCTCACCTGAATCGGAGGCATACCCGTTGAGGACCCCTTCGTCATTATTGGACAAATTGCATCTTTCCTCTACTTCTTCCTCTTTCTCGTCCTCGCCCCTCTCGCCGGCTGACTAGAAAACAAAATCCTTGAATGAGCCTGCACTAGTAGCTCAGCGCCAGAGCGCCGGTCTTGTAAACCGGACGTCGAAGGTTAAAGCCCTTCCTACTGCTTCAAACAAAGGGGATTTTAACCCCTACCCCTAACTCCCAAAGCTAGGATCCTAATTTAGACTATTGTTTGCCGGGCTCTGCCTTTCATGTAAACGCAATGCATATATGTATTATCACCATTATTTTATGTTAAACATACCCTATATATTAATACATATCATTTACAAAAACATAGACAAATATACCACATATCTGTTTAAACCATTCTAACTAAGGGGTACATAAACCATAACTGAATATACTCCAATAAATCTTATTAACCACTGAACGATAGTTTAAGACCGATCACAACTCTCACCGGTTAAGTTATACCAAGTACCCACCATCCTATCCATTACCCATATTTAATGTAGTAAGAGCCCACCATCAGTTGATTCCTAAATGTTAACGGTTCTTGAAGGTCAAGGACAAGTATTCGTGGGGGTTTCACTAGGTGAATTATTCCTGGCATCTGGTTCCTATTTCAGGTCCTATAATTGTTATAATTCCCCATACTTTCATCGACGCTTGCATAAGTTAATGGTGGTAATACATACTCCTCGTTACCCACCATGCCGGGCGTTCTTTCCAGCGTGTGGGGGGTTCTCTTTTTTTTTTTCCTTTCATTTGACATCTCAGAGTGCATACAGAAATGACAGACAAGGTTGAACATTTTCCTTGCATAAAAGAAATAGTATGAATGGTGATAAGATATTGACAGAAGAATTGCATAACTGATATCAAGAGCATAAAGTTTAATCAGATATTTAATTTTCCCCAAACTTTCCTATTATCACCCCCGGTTTTTGCGCGTAAACCCCCCCTACCCCCCCAAACTCCTGAGATCTCTAAGACTCCTGTAAACCCCCCGGAAACAGGAAAAGCTCTAGAAGTGTTTTTCGCACTCGTAACGTACAGACATGATTGTTATTCATAAATTGTTTGATGTGTATATTATACTATTGCAATATTGCACAT